TGTCATTCAATAGAAAATTCCTAAATACCTATAGTATAAGGTTTCCCATTACTGGCTTCGGAATAGAAACTGAAGATCTTGGTAAAGTGTGAGTTGGCGGGTCCTAATAATTCATGAAAGGAATTATCACATTCCCACAATTCAATTAGATACAAAATTTAGAAACCCCTTTTCATGAAAAGGGGTTTTTTTTTTCTAATCCTTTCATTTCAGGTAATTGCTTGGTCGTACAGTGGTAGATAGTATTCGATGAAAGAAACAGAACAAATAATAATTGGAACAATTATCAATATTCGTGATGCAACCATTGCTGCATTAGATCCAAAGGTTCCTTCTTAACCTAGCTACAAGGAAGGGACTGAACTCTATGATATGCAAAGACAGAGTGTGAAACCTAAAATAAAAGGATAATAGCAATTGCTAGTTTTAGAATTGAGTTGGGCTCGAAATAAAGGTTTTATTTCTTCGAGAGATCATGGGATACTTTTATTTTTCTTCTCATTCGAAATATTATGTGCAATTAACCAACCTACTACTGAATGAATCTAATGATTAAAAAAGTAAAAGCGTTATCCGGCTGTTTGTTCCAAAATAGATTAGATAAATTGAAAAAGAAACGAAATGATCAAAATAAAAAAAAAAATGGAATTTAAAAATCCAATTCTTTTATTCCATAGTTACTCAAAGAGAACTTCATTTTTGATTGAAGTTACAAGACACAGTTCTTATTTACTTGACTCACGGGTTGCTTACTGAATCCGTTGATTCAGAATCACGGGATCCGTAGATGTTACAGATGACGAATCCATCTTTTTTTTTTTCTACCCTTTTACTCTCTCTTTTTTAGTGCCAATGGCTGATGAATCAAGAACTTTCAATTGGAACGGATTCTGTCAATTAGTATTTTTTCTTGTCATTGGATCTCGCAAAAATGGAAACTTAGGTAAGTGCTTTATAAACATATGTATAAAAAAGAACATATATCATTTAGCCCCTCCATGACTACTATAACTAGTTATTTCGGTTTTCTACTGGCTGCTTCAACTATAACCCCAGCTCTATTGATTGGTCTGAGCAAGATACGACTTATTTGAAATTCAAATTAATTGAATGAACAATTCATAAAAATGAGTATTTCTGTGAGATTCCCGATATTCTATGTTCCTTCCCGTGTCAATTGCCAATTCTTGGTTATTGAGATTCATGGGCGATTCGGATTAATATTTAGAGATAGATATTACCTCTCTTTTTCTCTTCTTTCAAACAAATTTAAATGATTGAAGTTTTTCTATTTGGAATTGTGTTAGGTCTAATTCCTATTACCTTGGCCGGATTATTCGTAACTGCATATTTACAATACAGACGCGGCGATCAGTTGGACCTTTAATTGAGTAACATCTCTTTTTTTGATTGACCTCCTCTTGAATTTCCAGGAGGTCAAATTAAGGTTGCAGTTCAAGTTAGTGAAGTTATTTTATTGTGATTCGACATTAAAAGAATCACGCTCTGTAGGATTTGAACCTACGACATCGGGTTTTGGAGACCCACGTTCTACCGAACTGAACTAAGAGCGCTTTATTATGATGGGAGATACGAATGTCAAGAAAAGGATTCTTTTCGTACCCCCAATCCATCTTGTATGTATAGTATCATAAAATGATAGATTATGTCCAATTTGAATCGATCTCAATTGACCCCTCGTTACTGTCCATAGGAGAGGTAAGAGGTAATAGGTAGGGATGACAGGATTTGAACCCGTGACATTTTGTACCCAAAACAAACGCGCTACCAAGCTGCGCTACATCCCTTTCATTTGTTGTACAGTGCCATTGTAGGGAATCCCTGTCTTGTTTTCCACATCGTAATTTCCTCTATCTATATAGAATTTCTTTTTCCTTTCCATTCCTTCGATCTTATATAAAAAAGAAAAGAATTATATACATACCTAACATATAAAGGAATGAATATTTATCAGTAATGCTCAGGAAGAAGTGTTTATCTTTTTCAGTTTCAGGGACAGGTGGATCTCATCTACCGGATCATTGTATATATCCATTTTAGTTAGGGATTCCCCGTACAAATACAAATGATCTTTAACTACATATGCATCTGATCATATATATATTACAATATAGAATAAAGTCAATAAAGTTAAAGAAAAAGAAGGAGGATTTTCAATGCGAGATATAAAAACATATCTCTCCACGGCACCTGTACTAGCTACTCTATGGTTCGGGTCTTTGGCGGGTCTATTGATAGAGATTAATCGTTTATTCCCAGATGCGTTGACATTCCCCTTTTTCTCATTCTAGTTATTGACATGGGAAGAGATGAAGAAGATTAGAGATACAATAAATTATCTGTGACTAATCCCCCTCTTTTTTTTTTTTTAGTTGTTTAGGAAAGAAAGAGAAAGAATAAAAGTGGATTGAACCTCATCGAAACTGGGGTTCAGGATAGAATTCATTTTATATAAGGAGAACAGAAATAGAAGTGTGGGTCGAGGGCAGGCTGTTCAAGATCATACAAGATAGTAAATGAAATACTGAGATTAGGAATAATTGATAGTTAGAAATAATTGTATTACTTAATAATTTTATGACTCTATTGATTGCAACGAAATCCTTCATAATTGAATTGATTTCGAGTTAGCAACTTTTCGTTTCATTCCTTTCTTCTTCTCGGCTTCTGTTCGAATCGAAAATAGAAGAATTGAGTGAATCCAAAATCCAAAGGAGGTTCATGGCTAAGGGTAAACATGTCAGAGTAGTAGTTATTTTGGAATGTACCAGTTGTGTCCGAAATGGTTTGAATAAAGAATCGCGGGGCATTTCCAGATATATTACTCAAAAGAATCGACACAATACACCTAGTCAATTGGACTTGAAAAAATTCTGCCCTTATTGTTACAAGCATACGATTCATGGGGAGATAAAGAAATAAATCGAACGGAACGCGTGTGTCACTCTTCCAAGGAAGAGGAAGAAATTACATATATATATATACAAATAAAATCCTATTTCGGTCGGATCCGAAATGAATGAATAAATGGGATTTTAGAAATAAGAAAGAAATCATGGATAAACCCAAGCGGCCCTTTCGTAAATCTAAGCGATCTTTTCATAGGCGTTTGCCCCCAATTGGATCGGGGGATCGAATTGATTATAGAAACATGAGTTTAATTAGTCAATTTATTAGTGAACAAGGAAAAATATTATCTAGACGAGTGAATAGATTAACCTTGAAACAACAACGATTAATTACTATTGCTATAAAACAAGCTCGTATTTTATCTTCGTTACCTTTTCTTAATAATGAGAAACAATTTGAGAGAACCGAGTCGATCCCTAGAACTACAGGTCCTAGAACCAGAAATAAATAAGCCTATTCCTCAATCGAATCAAAACTCTAATTGGAACTCAGATTGATGTTTTGTTCGAAAAAGCCGCGAGATTGTTGCACCGTAATAATAATAAAAAAAGAATGGGGGAAGAAGAAATCTTTTTTTTTTTTTTATTGAAAGGTGTTCGTTCATTCCTACTACTTATCTTATCATATGAATTTCTACTATACCCTCCCGGAGTTCATTCTCCGGGGAACTCCGTTTAAAGCATTCCGGTGAATTCCTTCCAATCTCCTTATTTGATGATCTCATTGGAAATCGTGTCAAGACAATTCCTATTTGATATAGCTATTTGTGCAGGTATTTTACGATTAAGAAGCAACTGCCTCTTGTACAGATCAAGTATTAATCGACTATAACTACGGGATCCCCTATTCTCACGAGTTACTGCATTTATCCGAGTGATCCACAGGCGACGAAAACTTCTCTTTCGCCTGCCTCTATCCCGATGAGTGGAAACCAAAGCTCTCATTTTCTGTTGAATAGTAGTTCGAGTAAGTCTTGAATGAGCCTCTCGAAAGGTTGATGCAAATAAACGAATTTTTGTTCTACGTCTCCAAGCTCTATATCTTCTTCTAACTCTGGTCATTGAATCAAATGAAACTTTGATGAATAACTAATTGATTTCTTTCAGTCATTCTTTTCCCCTCTCCTGGTTTATTAATAACAAAACGGATTCTTCCGATGTATAAAATACAAATTCCAATGGCTTTTGCTACTATAACCTTCCCAACCACGATTTTTTTATTTCTTCCAGGCATTTCACCTCAAAAAAAAAAAAAAGAAATTGTACCGATGTTAGGTATAAAAAAAATCAAAGTAGGTATAAAATAATATAGTAAATGGATAAATAGTGGTTTCCATCGTTTCTATGGTTACTTCTTAAACGGTGAGGTCCTCTCTATACACCGGAGCCCCTTTCCTCATTTAATCAATGTTATTGGTAACTTGTACAGTTCACACTCTTTGGCTCTACCCATGAATTATCCAGTAATAGGTCTTTTTACAATGAGATCTATCCATACAGTGACGGCATTTAATTATGAAGGTTGAATAGGTAGCTGACCCTGTTAGTCCGTTCTTGCAAGAGTAGGAGCATAATCTTTCTGCTTTTTAAATATAATATCATTTTCCCCGCTTAATGGATAACCATTTGCTACCAATGGGAAATTGCTTTTCATCTCAAATCGAGGTGATTGGATTTGCACCAATGGAAACCATAAATTCCATACACAATAGCGGTAGCGGTATATGAGAGATCTTTATTTTTAGATAGTGAATAGAGTTCTTCTATTCTATCTTATTCATGGGTACGGGCCATTGATACTGTAAAAATGGTCTCATTTGTTCTAGCTCATGATCTGAACGAGTCGCACATACACCCTAGTACATGTTCCTCGACGCTGAGGACATCCTCGAAGAGCAGGGGATTTCGTGACATTTCTTATTGGCTGTCTTATGTTTCTAATAAGTTGTTTAATAGTTGGCATGCTGAATCATATACAGAATGGGTTGGTTTAGATCGATCCTAACCAGATGATTATCAATTATTTCCATTTAATATTTTATTCAGGTAAGAAGATAAAAGATCAAATAATGGTTCATTCAAATTATGATTCGAAATGGAATCAAAGATTTATGTCAAATCCCCGGTATTTTCGACCGCTACAAGATCAATAATGCCATGATCTTGGGCTTCTGTTGCTGACATAAAAACATCCCTTTCCATGTCTTCGGATACAACCCATAAAGGATTGCCCGTTCTTTGTACATAAACCCTTGTGAGGGTTTCGCGGAGTTTTAGTAGTTCTTTCGCTTCCAGGATAAATTCTCCTGTGGGTGCCTCATAAAAAGAACTAGCAGGTTGATGGATCATAACCCTGATGATATAACATAATGAATGATTCCTCTACCTCGCATGATTGGGGGAAGGGATAAAGAATAACAAGCGGGGAGAAAAAAAAAAGATAGAATTGAACAACCGTACAGGCATTTTTTGTGCATTGCATACGGCTCTGCAATGGAATTTCTTTTTCTCTTCTTTCGTCGAAGAAAGAGACAAGTCGAATCCATCAGACCCGGATCGTTGAATGATCCATTTACCATCCTTCCTTTCGGAGTAATCAAAAATACTATGATGGTTCCGTTGCTTTATATATTTATCTCGTTTGTGATTCAGCAATCCCAAAGTTTCTTTCTAATCCGATCAAATCAAAATTAAGTAAAAAATGATCTTTTTTCACACTCTTTCATAACATAAATATTGGATGGAAAGAGACTTCTGGTGTGGAAGCAAAAAGGTTTGTGACGCTGAAACGGACCCCGATACATAAGATCAAATCGGAAATAACCTTTTTTTCATACTACTATCCCGATACATAATCTCATATTATATTATGAAAAAAAAAATAATAATAATAGTTTGCTCATATCGAACTTGAAATGCCATGCTATTATGACTTAATTATTTTATTCATATTCCATATGGCGAAGGCATAGTCTTTTTTTTTTTTCTCAAATCAAAAAACTCATTGGCGCCAAGCGTGAGGGAATGCTAAACGTTTGGTAATTTCTCCTCCGACCAGGATGAAAGATCCCATTGAAGCGGCTAATCCCATGCATATTGTATGCACATCTGGTGGCACAAATTGCATAGTATCATAAATAGCTATTCCTGGGATTACCCATCCGCCGGGAGAATTTATAAACAAATAAAGATCTTTGGTATCATCTTCTATGCTGAGATATACCATGAGACCAACAAGTTGATTCGAGATCTCGCTATCAACTTGTTGGCCTAAAAAAAGTAATCTTTCTCGATGAAGTCGGTTGATTAGGACAAAATTGTATTCCTTAGGAACCGTACACGCACCTTTGGATGCATACGGTTCAAAAAATCAAAATTGAGAAAAAAAAAAAGAAATGTGTCGATTCCAGCCCTATTTCTTTTTTCGTAGCAGGCTTTTTCCTAATGAAGGGGCTTTTTCTTTCATTTTCAAGAAACACGAGTTTTGACTTGCTTCCCTATCTATATAAAAAAGAATTCACTGAACTTATCGAACTAACCTCTCATTGATGTATTGTTTCATCGAGATCCAAATCACTATGTCATTTTCTTGTTCCCGAATGGGCCTCTTCAACTCTTTTAGGTTTATGCTCTACTCCGGGTAAAGGTCTGCCCGAATTCCATTTGTACATATAGGACAAATGATTCCAGTACCACTTCTTTTTGCTACGACTTTCTTCTTTTTCAATTTGTTTTATGCCTTCCACAAAATATTCGATGTATTCACCATATTATTCCATTCCATTGATTGGCGAGATCACTCATATGGTATAAAGAAATCATTTAGGATAGGGTGGGAATCATACATAGATTCCCGATTTGGTATTTTCTGAACGGAGCCTGTATACTTCATTTTATTGGTCCAAGCCAACCATAAATTCTTTTAATTGATAATATGGATCCCCCAACCAAAAATAAATTGATCTAATTGCACTTCACGCTTCGAATTATTGATGGTTCAATCAATCTTTCTTGGGCGAAATAGAGGATATCTCGATCGGGGGAGAAAACGGGGAAATCCCATATGACCCAATATGTCTGACAAGTCACACTATACGTCAACCCAAACTGCATCTTCCTCTCCAGGACTCCGGAAAGGTACTTTTGGAACACCAATGGGCATTAAATGAAAGAAAAAGGAGTTAAGTACTCTATTTCACTTTGATGTGGAAACGTAATAAACAATATAAACAATGGGTTTATTGTCTTCATAATATTGTCATTTATCGTATTTTATCGATCGATTGGAAGATTCATGGAGGAAGACGGAATAAAGGAAAATTCTTACGAACGGATCGTTCGAATGATAAACAAGTATCTATAAATTCGCTCACAAAAAATAGGACTAATCGCCCCATTGCGTATTGGTACTTATTGGGTATAGAATAGATCTGCTTCTTTTTGTTCCTACGAGCAGAAGTTCCATTATTACCAACGTAACAGAATAAATATTAACCCTTGTTTCGAGATAATCCAACGAAAAAGTGAGGTCCATAGCATAGTTATTTCCAATGCGATAAAGTGACATAGTGTCTATTTTTTTTTTGAGAAAGGGGTATTTCCATGGGTTTGCCTTGGTATCGTGTTCATACCGTCGTATTGAATGATCCTGGTCGGCTGCTTTCTGTCCATATAATGCATACCGCTCTAGTTTCTGGTTGGGCCGGTTCGATGGCTCTATACGAATTAGCAGTTTTTGATCCTTCTGACCCCGTTCTTGATCCAATGTGGAGACAAGGTATGTTCGTTATACCCTTCATGACTCGTTTAGGAATAACCAACTCATGGGGCGGTTGGAGTATCACAGGAGGAACTATAACGAATCCGGGTATTTGGAGTTACGAGGGTGTGGCCGGGGCACATATTGTGTTTTCTGGCTTGTGCTTCTTAGCAGCTATCTGGCATTGGGTGTATTGGGACCTAGAAATATTCTGTGATGAACGTACGGGAAAACCCTCTTTGGATTTACCCAAGATCTTTGGAATTCATTTATTTCTCTCAGGGGTGGCTTGCTTTGGGTTTGGCGCATTTCATGTAACAGGCTTGTATGGTCCTGGAATATGGGTGTCCGATCCTTATGGCCTAACCGGAAAAGTACAATCTGTAAATCCAGCATGGGGCGCGGAAGGTTTTGATCCTTTTGTTCCGGGAGGAATAGCCTCTCATCATATTGCAGCAGGTACATTGGGCATATTAGCGGGTCTATTCCATCTTAGTGTCCGCCCACCCCAACGTCTATACAAAGGATTACGTATGGGCAATATTGAAACTGTCCTTTCCAGTAGTATCGCTGCTGTCTTTTTTGCAGCTTTCGTTGTTGCTGGGACTATGTGGTATGGTTCAGCAACTACCCCGATCGAATTATTTGGTCCCACTCGTTATCAGTGGGATCAGGGATACTTCCAGCAAGAAATATATCGAAGAGTTGGCGCCGGTCTAGCCGAGAATCTGAGTTTATCGGAAGCTTGGTCTAAAATTCCTGAAAAATTAGCTTTCTATGATTACATCGGTAATAATCCGGCGAAAGGTGGATTATTCAGAGCAGGCTCAATGGACAACGGGGATGGAATAGCTGTTGGATGGTTAGGACACCCTATTTTTAGAGATAAAGAAGGGCATGAACTTTTTGTACGTCGTATGCCTACTTTTTTTGAAACATTTCCAGTAGTTTTGGTAGACGGAGACGGAATTGTTAGAGCCGATGTTCCTTTTAGAAGGGCAGAATCGAAGTATAGTGTCGAACAAGTGGGTGTAACTGTTGAGTTCTATGGTGGCGAACTCAATGGAGTCAGCTATAGCGATCCTGCTACTGTGAAAAAATATGCTAGACGTGCCCAATTGGGTGAAATTTTTGAATTAGATCGTGCTACTTTGAAATCCGATGGTGTTTTTCGGAGCAGTCCAAGGGGTTGGTTCACTTTTGGACATGCTACGTTTGCTTTGCTCTTCTTTTTCGGACACATTTGGCATGGTGCTAGAACCTTGTTCAGAGATGTTTTTGCTGGTATTGACCCAGATTTGGATGCTCAAGTGGAATTTGGAGCATTCCAAAAACTTGGAGATCCAACTACAAGGAGACAGGTAGTCTGATACAACATTGCTATGGTATCTTTCGCCTCTATATTTGATTTGATTTTTTTATTTGACAGAAGGTACCGTAGAAATATTGATTTTCATCATCGCCTTTCTTTGCTCTTGTCCTTTCTTTATCTGGGAAATGATCCCAAATGAACAGGTGTGGAAGCTATAATTGTAAACCACGATCGAATCTATGGAAGCATTGGTTTATACATTCCTGTTAGTATCGACTTTAGGGATAATCTTTTTCGCTATATTTTTTCGAGAACCGCCTAAGGTCCCGACTAAAAAGATGAAATGATTTTTCATTATCTTAATTGAAGTAATGAGTCCCCCATATGGGGGACTCATTACTTCAATTAGTCCCCGTGTTCCTCGAATGGATCTCTTAGTTGTTGAGAGGGTTGCCCAAAAGCGGTATATAAGGCGTACCCTGTAAAGCTTACAAGTGAACCAGATATGGAGATGGCGACTAAGGTTGCTGTTTCCATTATTAGAAATTTCAAGACCGCGATGGATCTATGCTACGATAAGATCGTTTATTTAAAACGGAATAGTATACAAAGTCAACAGATCTCAACCAATGAAATAGTATTTATGGCTACACAAACCGTTGAGGGTAGTTCTAGATCTGGGCCAAGACGAACTATTGTAGGGGATTTATTGAAACCATTGAATTCGGAATATGGTAAAGTGGCTCCTGGATGGGGAACCACCCCATTTATGGGTGTCGCAATGGCTCTATTTGCAATATTCCTATCTATTATTTTGGAGATTTATAATTCTTCCGTTTTACTGGATGGGATTTCAATGAGTTAGGTCCATAAGGCTTTTCAATCAAAAATGAATCACTTAGGACTCAGATTTATAGTCCATTCTGGTAGTTCGACCGTGGAATTCCGTTGTTTCGGTATTTCCGGAATATGAGTGTGCGACTTGTTATAATTGATCCT